AAAAAGTTAAGACCGCGGGCTCGAGGGCGTAGTTATCTGATAAAAAGACCGACATGTCATATAACAATTGTATTAAAAGATAAATCTAAATCATTTTTAGATCAATCTAAGATTTAGATTCATATAAAAAAAATATGGATGAAAAATAAAATAGAATAGAAAAATATGGGACAAAAAATAAATCCACTTGGTTTCAGACTTGGTACAACTCAAAGTCATCATTCCTTTTGGTTCGCACAACCAAAAAATTATTCTGGGGGCCTACAGGAAGATGCAAAAATACGGAATTGTATCAAGAACTATGTACAAAAAAAAAGGAAAATATCCTCAGGTTTCGAAGGAATTGCACGTATAACAATTAAAAAAAAAATCGATTTGATCCAAGTCATAATCTATATTGGATTCCCAAATTTATTAATAGAGGGGCAAACACGAGGAATCGAAGAATTACAGATGAATGTACAAAAGGAGTTTCATTCTGTAAACCGGAGACTCAACATTGCTATCACAAGAGTTGAAAAACCTTATGGACAACCTAATATTCTTGCAGAATATATAGCTTTACAATTAAAAAATAGAGTTTCGTTTCGAAAAGCAATGAAAAAAGCTATTGAATTAACTGAACAAACAGATACAAAAGGAATTCAAGTGCAAATAGCAGGCCGTATCGACGGAAAAGAAATTGCACGTGTTGAATGGATCAGAGAGGGTAGAGTTCCCCTACAAACAATTCGCGCTAAAATTGATCATTGTTCCTATACAATTCGAACTATTTATGGAGTATTAGGTATAAAAATTTGGATATTTGTAGACGAGGAATAATCAACCTTGTCTTCCCATTCTGTCCAGTGATAAAACAAAAAATGACAAACTCTTTCATTCTTTTTTCGTTAAAAATAAAAAAATGAACAATTCTAATTCTATAAGGTTAAATATAAATTCGATTGATCATTTGGTATAATTGCTATGCTTAGTGTGTGACTCGTTAGTTTTTTCTTTATAGTTTCAAGTTGGGATTCAAAAAAAAAAACAAACTGACCCCTGCTATAAACTTTGTAATTATATAAAATAAACTAATAACCAACTTATTGCTTCGTATTGTCGAGATCCCAAGAAACAGTCACTATATGAATGAGTGGATCTATCATATGGTTGTAGCAACTGAAATTCTTTCAACAAAAAATAGATCTGATTATGGGTTGTAAAGCAAAAAAAAAAATAAATAAAGGGATGTGGATAAATGGAAGGATGATAGAAAGAAAGAACAAAAATATCAATGATATATGATTCCAATATGTATGGTCTATGAATCACGTCATAAAGGGCAGTGTGATAAAGCATCAATACTGATAATCAATACTGATAAGATAATTATAAATATAAGAATTTTAAAATGAAATAATTAAAAATAGAATAAAATAATAAAGAGCCTTCAGGTTAATAAAAACTGAGGAAATTTACTTGGGAACGAATTTTGTTGGAAGCTCCATTGCAAAGTTCGGACCTAACCATTAATGGAGAAGCTATGGGAACGACAGAACCTGTGACTGCATAGGCTTCTATTGAAAACGAATCCTAATAATTCATTGGGTGGGATGGCGGAACGGACCAAGAAAAAATTGATTTATTCTGAGAGGTTATGAATTGAACCTTCGAATGAAACAGGAAAGAGTAAATATTCGCCCGCGAAACCTCTATTTATTGGATTACAATCTTTTGTCGTAATTCGATAGAGGTAAAAAAAAAAATAAGGAAAGGATTCGTCATGTTATAAAAATAAAAAAGAGAAACATTACATTATCTATAAAGATACATAAATGTACACACACGTCTAGCTGTATTGTATATCTTGTATCTACATCTTCCTTCTTATGTAAGAAATTAAATATCAATAAAAGCCATTACTTGGTGTATTATCTATTAATGTGTACCTATTAATGTGTATCTATAATATTATTTTATTGAATTTGAATCCTTTCATTCGCGAGGAGCTGGATGAGAAGAAACTCTCATGTCCGGTTCTGCAGTAGAGATGGAATTAAGAAACAACCATCGACTATAACCCCAAAAGAACCAGATTTCGTAAACAGCATAGAGGAAGAATGAAAGGAATATCTTGTCGAGGCAATCATATTTGTTTCGGCAGATACGCTCTTCAGGCACTTGAACCTGCTTGGATTACAGCTAGACAAATAGAAGCAGGGCGAAGAGCAATGACACGATATGCGCGTCGTGGTGGAAAAATATGGGTACGTATATTTCCCGACAAACCTGTTACAGTAAGACCCGCGGAAACACGTATGGGTTCGGGGAAGGGATCCCCTGAATATTGGGTATCCGTTGTTAAACGGGGTCGAATACTTTATGAAATGGGTGGAGTATCAGAAACTGTAGCTAGAGCAGCTATCTCAATAGCTGCGCGCAAAATGCCTATACGAACTCAATTTCTTATTTCAGGATAGAGATGTAGAACTAAAAAAAAAAGGGGTATTGGGGATGAAAAAACAACCGCAGGTTTATTTATTTCTGGACGGACAATATTTCTTTTTTTTCTTTCATACTTTTGCATTGAAATAACAGATTGAAATAAAAATGATATGATTCAACCTCAGACCCTTTTGAATGTAGCGGATAACAGCGGAGCTCGAAAATTGATGTGTATTCGAATCATAGGAGCTGGTAATCACCGATATGCTCATATTGGTGATGTTATTGTTGCTGTAATCAAAGAAGCAGTTCCCAATATGCCTCTAGAAAGATCAGAAGTAATTAGAGCTGTAATTGTACGTACATGTAAAGAACTCAAACGTGAAAACGGTATGATAATACGATATGACGACAATGCTGCAGTTGTCATTGATCAAGAAGGAAATCCAAAAGGAACTCGAGTTTTTGGTGCGATCGCTCGAGAATTGAGACAGTTAAATTTTACTAAAATAGTTTCATTAGCTCCCGAAGTATTATAAATAGTAGTAGATGAGACTATGATATAGTATAGGGTATCTGAAATAGATCAAATAGATCAAATTAGTAGATTGTGTCTCACGTATATACTTTATAAAAAAAAAAAATAAAAAAAAGGAAACATGTTGATTATATCAAAATTAGGAGGAACCTATAATTCTAGTTCGTCATGGGTAGGGACACTATTGCCGATCTAATAACTTCTATAAGAAATGCTGACACGGATAAAAAAGGAAGGGTTCGAATAGCATCTACAAATATCACCGAAAACATTATTAAAATACTTCTACGAGAAGGTTTTATTGAAAACGTTCGGAAACATCAGGAGAGTAACAAATATTTCTTGGTTTCAACTCTGCGACATAGAAAAACCAGAAAAGGAATATATAAAACTAGAACCATTTTAAAGCGTATCAGCCGGCCCGGCTTACGAATTTATTCCAACTATCAACGAATTCCTAAGATTTTAGGTGGAATGGGAATTGTAATTCTTTCTACTTCTCGAGGTATAATAACAGATCGAGAAGCTCGACTAGAAAGAATTGGAGGAGAAATTTTGTGTTATATATGGTAATCTTCCACCTCTGGTATCCGAATTTGATCTCTAACTTCCTATTTGTAAAATAGAGAGGAAAAGTGAGTTATATAACTATTCCTCCATTAGTTGATACTTCAAGGAGGTTACCTGGAATGAAAGAACAAAAATTGATTCATGAGGGTTTAATTACTGAATCACTTCCCAACGGTATGTTCCGGGTCCGTTTAGATAATGAAGATCTAATTCTAGGATATGTTTCAGGGAGGATCCGCCGCAGTTTTATACGGATACTACCGGGAGATAGAGTAAAAATTGAAGTAAGTCGTTATGATTCAACCAGGGGACGTATAATTTATCGACTTCGCAACAAAGATTCGAATGATTAGGTTATTTTTTTAACCATGGGTATACAATTCGAAGTTAAAAAAAAAATTCAAGAGACTTATTCTCTTCCAAGAAGTGGATTCAGAATTAAGGTAAGGAATAAAAAATATGAAAATAAGGGCTTCCGTTCGTAAAATTTGTGAAAAATGTCGACTGATTCGCAGGCGTGGACGAATTATAGTGATTTGTTCCAATCCGAAACATAAACAGAGACAAGGGTAATTCTTCTAAAAAAGAACTTTCAAAAAAAAAATATATATGTAAAAATAAGGTAAAGGATCTGTTTTAACATGAAATGGATATCTCCGTATCTTTTCTTTTTGTATATTTCTGACTCATAAATATGAGATGATAAAATATGACAAAAGCTATACCAAGAATTGGTTCACGTAGGAATGGGCGTATTGGTTCACGTAAGAATGGACGTAGAATACCAAAAGGCGTTATTCATGTTCAAGCGAGTTTCAACAATACCATTATAACTGTTACAGATGTACGAGGTCGGGTAGTTTCTTGGGCCTCCGCCGGTACTTCTGGATTCAAAGGCACAAGAAGAGGAACACCTTATGCTGCTCAAGCCACAGCGGTAAATGCTATTCGTACAGTGGTTGATCAGGGTATGCAACGAGCAGAAGTTATGATAAAGGGTCCTGGTCTCGGAAGAGATGCAGCATTACGAGCCATTCGTAGAAGTGGTATATTATTAAGCTTCGTACGTGATGTAACACCTATGCCACATAATGGATGTCGACCTCCTAAAAAAAGACGTGTGTAGAAATAAGAATTAAACCGATTTCAAGAGAAATAAATGATCAAATAATAATACTAGTATAGTATGGTTCGAGAGGAAGTAGCAGGATCCACTCGAACACTACAGTGGAAGTGTGTTGAATCAAGAGTAGACAGTAAGCGTCTTTATTATGGTCGTTTCATTCTGTCACCACTTATGAAAGGTCAAGCTGATACCATCGGTATTGCCATGCGAAGGGCCTTACTTGGAGAAATAGAAGGAACATGTATCACACGTGCAAAATCTAAGAAGGTGCCACATGAATATTCTACGATAGTAGGTATTGAGGAATCAGTACATGAAATCTTACAAAATTTGAAAGAA